CATCACAGGTTCCATATAGATTACTTCTTAATACAATTTCTTTCAAATTCATTAAAATTTCATGTACGGATTCTTGAATACCTACTATGGTAGAATACTCGTGTGGTATTTTATCGGATTTTGCGCGTGTAATACATGTACCCTCTATTTCTCCAAGCAAAGCTCTTCGCATCGCAATGCCTATTGTTTCTGCTTGTCCTCTCATAAGTGGAGCCAGAATAAAGCGTCCATAATAAAGCCGCTTACTGTCGGCTCTTGATTCAACACACTTCCACTGTAGTGGTCGAGTCGATACTATTGCTTTCTCTTGAACCATAGTAATATTATTTGATCAAATCATTGAATTTTTTATTTCTCTTGAAAAATCTTCAATGTTTATTTTTACACCCGCCTTTTTTTAGGGGGTCTGCAGCCATTATGTGGCATAGGGGTTACATCTCGTATGAAACTTAATAGTAGACCACTTCTACGAATAGCCCTTAATGCCGCATCTCTTCCGAGACCAGGGCCTTTTATCATGACTTCTGCTCGTTGCATACCTTGATCTACTACTGTCCGAATAGCATTTCCTGCTGCGGTTTGAGCGGCAAAGGGTGTCCCTCTTCTTGTACCCTTGAATCCACAAGTACCGGCGGACGACCAAGAAATTACCCGACCACGTACATCTGTAACAGTTACAATAGTATTGTTGAAACTTGCTTGAACATGAATAACTCCCTTTGGTATTCTACGCGCATTTTTACGTGAACCCATATGTCTATTATTACGTGAACCAATTCTTGGTATAGGTTTTATCATCTCATAAATTGAAGTCAGAGATATGGTATGGATATATCCATTTCATGCCCAAACAGATTCTTTCTTTCTTTATTTTTGCGTTGGGTACTTTAGATTTATAGAGCCCCTCTTTTTTTTTCTAAAAATTATCCTTGTCTTTGTTTATGTCTGGGGTTGGAACAAATTACTATAATTCGTCCTCGCCTACGTATCAGTCGACATTTTTCACAAATTTTACGGACGGAGGCTCTTATTTTCATATTTGTCGTTCCTTAACTTAATCCGGAATCTCTTTATTGGAAGAAACTAAATTTCTTGAAATTTTTAATTTCGAATTGTATCTCCACGAAATGTTGAAGTTGAGAAAACCCCCTAATCACTATCACTAATCATTCTAATCGTTGTTTCAGAGTCAAAAAATTCTACGTCCCTTAGTTGAGTCATAATGCCTTTCTTCATATTTTCTATATTTACTGTTATAATTTTTGTAAAAATAAATTATGTCGAAGCCATTTGAAAACCTAATGTAGAATCCAATTTTCATTATCTAACCAAATCAAAAGTATACCCCTTAGAAAGTGATTCAGAAATGAAAAACCCGTTTTTGTTCTTTCACTTGGGGTATTAATTAATGTAGGAGGCGTAATAGTAGAAACTCACCCTTTCCCTTTACTTTTCTTTCACAAATATGAGAACTCCTTACTTCATATATAATATATAATTATATAATTGGGATATGATAAAGATTACCATATATAGCACAAAATTTCTCCACCGATTCCTTTTAGTCGAGCTTCTCTGTCTGGCATTATACCTTGAGAAGTAGAAAGAATTACAACCCCCATCCCGCCTAAAATTCTCGGGATTCCTTGATAGTTAGAATAGATTCGTAAACCAGGTCGACTGATCCGTTTTAAATTTAAAACTTTTCTATTAGGTACCTTCCTATTTCTTCTATGTCGTAGGGTTAAAACTAAAAAATATTTGTTGCTTTCCTGATGTTTCCTCATGTTTTCAATAAAACCTTCTCGTAAAAGGATTTTAACAATGTTTTCACTGATGTTAGTATAGGGTATTCGAAATGTTCTTTTTTTATTCATGTCAGCATTTCGTATATAGGTTAGTAGGTTACCAATAGTGTCTTTACTCATAATAAACTAATATTTTAACTATTCCCGAATTTTGATATAATCAACATGCTCTTTTTGAATTTTTTCTTAATTGTTAACCATTTAAGAATTATTCTGATTGAAAGGCATATACGTGAGACACAAACAATCTATTAAATTAACTTAAATCTACTAATTAATCAATTTCATTACAAATACTATAAAACTGTAAAACTGTATTATGTCCTAATCTTATAATACTTCAGGTGCTAATGAAACTATTTTAGTGAAATTTAACTGTCTTAATTCCCGGGCAATTGCTCCAAAGATTCGAGTTCCTTTTGGATTTCCTTCTTGATCAATTACAACCGCAGCATTGTCATCATATCGTATTATCATACCAGTTTTACGTTTGAGTTCTTTACAAGTACGTACAATTACGGCTCTAATCACTTCGGATCTTTCTAGCGGTGTATTTGGTATTGCTTCCTTGATTACAGCAACAACAACGTCACCGATTTGAGCATATCGTCGATTACTAGCTCCTATAATTCGAATACACATCAATTTTCTGGCTCCACTGTTATCCGCTACATTCAAATGGGTTTGAGGTTGAATCATATCATTTTTGTTTATTGTTTCAATGCAAAGGCGACGTAAAAAAAAAGGAAATATAGGTTATTCAAAAGAAAAAAAGAAATATACAAGTGTTTTTTTCATCCGAAAAAATATTTCTTTTGGTTTTATACTCCTATCCTGAAATAATGAATTGAGTTCGTATAGGCATTTTTGATGCCGCTATTGAAATAGCTTTTCTGGCTATATTTTCCGGTACTCCGCTCATTTCATAAAGTATTCTACCTGGTTTAATGACAGCTACCCAATATTCAGGAGATCCCTTTCCTGAACCCATACGTGTTTCTGTAGGTCTTACTGTAACTGGTTTGTCTGGAAATATACGTACCCATAGTTTTCCGCCGCGGCGTGCGTTTCTTGTCATTCCTCGTCGCCCTGCTTCTATTTGTCTAGATGTGATCCAAGCAGGTTCAAGCGCTTGAAGTGCATATCGACCAAAGGAAATAATATTTCCTCGATAAGATATTCCTTTCATTCTTCCTCTATGGTGTTTACGAAATCGGGTTCTTTTGGGGTTATAGTTGATGGTTTTTTTATTATTTCCATCTCTATTCCAGAGCTGGACATGAAAGTTTCATCTCATCCAGCTCCTCGCGAACGAAACGATTATAAAAAAAAATACATCTATTTAATGAATAATATATGGAAATACTATATTAAATCATAAGAGTTTTTTATAATTTATTATCAATTTGTATATATTTTTTGAGATATAAAAAAAAATGCATTCGATCTAGATTTATATAAAATTAGGTTTCTTATAAGGTGTTAACAAATCTTTATTTTGTTTTGCGTTTTAGTAGCATATTAGATGTACTAGAATTTTGAAATCGTAAAAATAAAAACTTCCGCGGGCGAATATTTACTCTAGTTAATATTCAGTTTATAGGATCAGTTCATGGCATGGTTTTTATTTTAGGATTAATTCATGCCACGTCTTTAATCATTTAATCAGAATAAATGAATTCATTCCTAGTTCGTTCCGCCATCCTACCCAATGAATCATTAGCATTCGTTTTCAATCGAATCTTCTGCAATCACAGGTTCGGTCGTTCCCATCGCTTCGCGATTAATGGTTAGGTCTGAATTCTACAATGGAGCCCGTAATGAAATTTGTGATTGAGTCAATCCTCTCAGTTTTTATTGACTCGGGTCTCTTGATTTTTTTATTCTTTATTTTTTATTAATAGAACAATTTTGTTTAATTAGAGATCAATCAGTATTAATGCTTTATTACTTTTCCCTTTATAATATCAATTTTTGACCTTACATATTTGAATTCTATATCATTCATTTTTCTTTTTTTTCTCTCTTTCTCTCACCCTTCCATTTATCTGCATACTTTACTTTTATTGTTTCATAACTCATCATCAAATAGGTTTTGCCCTTTTTTTTTATAAAAGCAATTTCAGTTGCTGCAATGATATGACTAATAGATCATATCGCGACTGGTTCCTTATATCCAGATAATGCGAAAGGATAAGTTGGTTATTAGTTCATACGATGACTATGGGCTGGTCTTTTTTTTACTCTAACCCTAAAAAAACCAACGAGTCACACACTAAGCATAGCAATTATATTGAATCAAATGATTAATGTAATTTTTATTTAACCTTATAGAATTCTTTTTTTTTTTTTTTCATTTTTAAGAATGAAATAATTTGTTATTTTTTCGTCGATATACTTGATTGACCTAAAGATAAATCAAATACAAATAAATAAAGAAATAAAGGCTTATTATTACTCGTCTACAAATATCCAAATTTTGATACCTAGTGCCCCATAAATAGTTCGAACTGTATAGGAACAGTAATCCATTTTAGCTCGAATGGTTTGTAGAGGTACTCTACCTTCCCGGATCCATTCAACACGTGCAATTTCTTTTCCATCGATACGTCCTGCAATTTGTATTTGAATGCCTTTTGTACCTGCCTGTTCAGTTAATTCAATAGCTTTTTTCATTGCTTTGCGAAATGAAACTCTATTTTTTAATTGTCCTGCTATAAATTCTGCAAGAATAGTAGGGTTTCCATAAGGATTTGAAATTCTTGAAATAGAAAAGTTGAGTTTCCGGTTCACGGTATTAAGTTCTTTTTGTATATTCATCTGTAATTCTTCGATTTTTCGAGGTTCTATTAATAACTTTGGGAATCCCATATAGATTATGACTTGAATCAAGTCGATTTTTTTTTTAATCTCTATACATGCAATTCCCTCGACACTCGAAGAAATTTTCATATTTTTTTGTGCAGAATTTTTTATACAATTTCGTATTTTGTGATCTTCTTGTAAATCTTCGGAATAATTTTTTGGTTGTCCAAACCAAAGAGAGTGATGACTTTGGGTTGCACCAAGTCTGAAACCAAGTGGATTTATTTTTTGTCCCATAATCCCCCATTAGTATTACTATACATATGACGACTTTTTAGTACAGTACTTTTTTTTCATACAGCTTTTTTTTAAACATAATATGTTGTA